CCGGCTGCTCTAACTAAAGTACATATCCATATGGGTATCGATATATCACACTCGCAGCTCTGTTACAACACGCCAATTCGAATCGAAATTGAAAGGGTTAGAATGAAATCATAAAAATATGTATACTTTATTTTATTATGGTATTTACTTGGGATTGTAGTTCAATTGGTCAGAGCACCGCCCTGTCAAGGCGGAAGCTGCGGGTTCGAGCCCCGTCAGTCCCGACGAATCCAAATCCAATAAAAAACTATATCAATTCATCTCTCTATTTTTTGTGAAAAGAAGTCCAAATAACATAATTTCATTCCCAACAGCGATCCCTCTTCTTTTTTTCTTTTTCGTTTCACATTTATCATCAACCAAATGGGGGAATTTCCATTTCTTCGACTAGTACCGATTCGATTGATGGGAGAGAGGCATATGTGGATTAGTACAATTATTATATTATTAGCATCAGATTCAGGATTCCACGGGATACCGTACTGTACTGGGTCTGGCTTTTTCAATTACTCCCGATCTGTGAAATATGAAATAGAGTAGAGTATTGTATGTTTCCCGGGAGTACATACATAAATGGAATTTGTACAATATAAAAAAAATTGAACATAGTTACTGTGTATAGAATAGTATAGAATACTTTTTTTTTAAGATTCAAATAAAAGTATATCCTTTTCGGGCCCTATTTTGTGTAACCTCAATTTCAAATTTTACTAATTTGAAATAATCTATCTCATTCAAATTTCGCATTGAACTTTTGATATATGCGTCCCATTACTAATCCAATGAAAGAGGATATTCAAAAAATAAAGATCAAACAAGGATCACTTTTTTATTAGCGAGGTAATGAATTTTTTATTTTATAAGGGTTTTTCCTTGAAAGAACAAACTTTTTAAATTTATATATAAATATATAAAAAAATAGTTAATTTGATGGAATATTCGATTTTTTTATACCGGAATTTGTACTCGTCTTTATCATACTTCTTTTGTTTTCCAAGAAGATTGGATCATTAAAAAAAGGAGTTTATAACTTAGCTCCTTCCTTTTTTTTTCATTGAGCTTCTATTGTTTGTTGGGGTTTGTTTAGAACCAATGGTAAGTGGAAAGGCGGTTAGATGATACTTCATCAGATGATTGTACAAAGAGGGCGGTAGGTTATAGAAAAGAAAGAATGGAAAAGAATGATAAATAAATAAAGGAATTATTGATTGTATCGGGAATCAAATTTTGAGTTCAGTATGGATAAAAGATCATCCTATGTTATACTATTCAATTCTTGACGATGAATCGATTTGATAGCTCCGATATTGTTATTCATGATATTGATCCGATTCGATATCATCGAGATGTAATGCATCCCATTGAATTTACAGGCGAAAGGTTTATTATCTCTATGGGATTAACTCCCGAGTTATTGCGAATTAAAGAAAAATTAAACAATGAGATTATGGAAGTAAATATTCTCGCATTTATTGCTACTGCACTGTTTATTCTAGTTCCTACTGCTTTTTTACTTATAATATACGTAAAAACAGTCAGCCAAGGTGATTAATTTGAATTAAACTTGATTTTTTATTTCTTATCAATAATTGCAGAGAAGAAAAGGATAAAAATTTCGCGTCTTAAATGAAATGGGCAGACTAGAATCAGTCGTATTCTATGGGATACGATAGTATGGTAGAAAGATTCAGATATTTCTTTCTACCATACTATCTAGTATTGTTATTGTAGTGTATAAAGTTGTATTGTAATGCGGGTTAATTTAATATAGATTAATATAGATCAATCTACAATAGTATCATCATATTCCTTTTCTATATATATAGAAATCGATTTAATTACGTATATATAATATATATAGTGATAATGTATATTATATAGTATCCCAATTCTATTTCTTTGCTTTATCTATTTGTATTTAATTTGTGTTGATTTCAATTAAATTAATTTGAAATAATCGAAAGCGACTTTTACGATTAGAATTCCTAGATTTCTGATTATTTTCAATATGAATCCCGATCGAAAGAATCAATGACTTCTTCGATAGGTATAATAAAATAGATAGGTATAATAAAATAATCTTTTAGTTAGCATTCCGACGAAGAAGTCATTGATTGAGGAGTTGACAAATGATCCATGGGAACTTCTTCGGATTTCGAAAAGGATTAGTAAAACCCGTCGACTTTTAACGTTTGAACCATGATATGAAATGGGTTCAATAAAACAAGCAAAACAAAAATAAAATTTCTAAAATAGTAAAACTAAAACAAGCGGCGCAATATGTGACTCGCCCAAGACAATATTTTAGTATGTGCAGTATCTCGTTGGACAACTACTATGTTGTTTCCCAATGTGTATCCACGTAATGGAATAACCGAATTGTTTTCTCTTTGATCTTTGAACAGTAAAGAGGTAAACAAAATAAAAAAAAAGTTCCGTTCTTCCTCATGGTCCATATCTAACTTTGGTAAGAGTCAGTTCATCGAAATAGAAAATTTAT